ACTTGAATTGACCTGACCCACATCAGAACGAAACAAAATTCATTTGATTTATACATGTACCTGCCAATTCCACGTAGATCCAAGATATTTCATTGAACCATATGATGAAGAGATTTGGTTTGTCCTCTGAACCAAATTTTTAGAGAAAAAACAATTTTTGATAACTTGTTGATCCCCGTTCCCAGATTTTCAGATTTCTATTTTGCATTTGTTAATTTCCTGGCTTAGTGTGATATAGAGATACGCCCCTCTCATCTTAACAAAAAGTGAATCAATGAATGAAAGTGGAAAAAATGAAGTTTAACCTTTGTTTATGCCGAACCAATCACTTCCGCAAAAAGTCCCCCACTTCTTTCTATTTTTATTATTATTTTTTTGAATATCAATTTTCTAGAATAGAATGAAGATTCGAATGAGCGATTCATGAATATAAATGACGAATACGAATCAAAAAATGCTATGATATGGGATCAGAAAAGACGGAAAGATCCTTCGGATCTAGTCATACCATTCCATTATATTGACAATTTCAAAAAACTGCCCATACTATGAGCATAGTATGACGGCGGTCGGGCAAGTATGCCCCCATCGTCTAGTGGTTCAGGACATCTCTCTTTCAAGGAGGCAGCGGGGATTCGACTTCCCCTGGGGGTAGGGTACTACGAAAGGAAGTGGATCGTGGATTATCAATAAGACTAGAATTGATTCTTCCTGGGTCGATGCCCGAGCGGTTAATGGGGACGGACTGTAAATTCGTTGGCAATATGTCTACGCTGGTTCAAATCCAGCTCGGCCCAAAAATTTGCTGATTCACCATGAAACAATATAACCCCTTTTGTTTTCCAGAAATGGCAGATACGAAAGAATCAAAAAAGTCAAATTTTCTGATATATCCCCACCGTTATTTATTTTTTTATTTGGTCCCAAAAATTATGATTCTGATCTTGCTAATGATCTAGATTCATATGAGGATTATTAAGTATAAAGTCTAATGAAAAGAATAAAGTAAAGACAAAGAAAAGAGAATAAAGTAAAGACAAAGAAAAGACAAAAAAACTCTTTTTTCATTGAAAAATGGATAATGGATTGTCAATCGAAAAGGATTACTAAGAATCAAAAATCCGCGCAGCTTTCACTAAAATGTATATTCATGTGGATATCAATCACGTCTCTGTTACAACAGGGCGTTTTAATCTAATAGAAAGGGTTTGAATGAAATCATAAGAGCATGGATGCTGTACATTTGATTTCTACGGGATTGTAGTTCAATTGGTCAGAGCACCGCCCTGTCAAGGTGGAAGCTGCGGGTTCGAGCCCCGTCAGTCCCGACATATCCAAATCTAATAAAAAAAAATACATCAATATATCTCTCCATTTTCTATTAAACTGGGTACAAATGGTAGAGTTTCAGTCCCAAGGGTATTCTTCCTTTTCGTTTCGCATTTCTCATCAACCGGTACCGATTGATGAGAAAGAGACATGTCTGAATTGCTACAATTATTGGTAGCATCATATTCAGGATTCCAAGAGATGCCGTATTGGGTCTGGTTTTTTTTTTTCGACTGCTCCCGATCCGTGTATGTAATAGAATCGAATACCATATGATTTCCAGGAACAGATACACAAATGGAAGTCATTTCTTGTACGATACAAAACGAATTTAAGATAATTACTTTGATAAAATACTTTTACCTTTTCCGGTTTCAATTTTGTGTAACTTCAATTATTAGTTTGAATTTGCAACAATCTATCTCATTCCAAATTCACGCTGAACTTTTGATATATGCGTTCGATTCCTAATACAAGGAAAGGGGATATTCTTAATAAAATAAAGATCAACCAAAGATCTCGCCCCAGCCCCTCTTAGAGAGGGAATTCATAATCTTTTTTTTAAAGGTAAGGGTATTGTCGAAGAAAGAACAAACTTTAAAATAGTCAATTTGATGGAATACCCCATTTTTTTATACCAGTACTTGTCTTTATCACACTTATTTTTCTTCGTTTTCCAAGAAAATTAGATCATTAAAAAAAGGAGTTTAGAACTTAACTCCTTCCTTTCCTTTTTCTATTTCCTTTCTACTCTTTGTTTGGGTTTATTTGTAAACCATTTGGAAACAATGGAAGTGGAAGCGGTTAGATGGTTGTACAAGAAAGGAGGTAGGTTATCGAAAAGACAGAATGGAAAAGAATGAGAAATCAAAAGAAAGTATTAAAGTATAAAGGGAAGGAATTCTTTTGAGTGAATCGGGAATTAAAGTTTGTATTGGTATGTGGATAAAAGATCCGCCTATGTTATACTATTCAATTCTTGACGATGAATCGACTTGATAGCTCAGATATTGTTATTCATGATATTGATCCGCTTCGATATCATCGAAATCGAACCGATCCCATTGAATTTACAAGCGAAAGATTCATAATCTCTATGGGATTAAATCCCGAGTTATTGCGAAGTAAAAAAAAACGAAACGATGACATTATGGAAGTAAATATTCTCGCATTTATTGCTACTGCACTGTTCATTCTAATCCCTACTGCCTTTTTGCTTATAATATACGTAAAAACGGTCAGTCAAAGTGATTAATTTGAATGAAACTGAATTTCTTAGTTCTTATCAATGATTTAAGAACTAAAAAAAATGAAATTTCCCATCTTAAATGAACCGAACGGACTAGAATCAGCAGTAGCCTAGGAGATCCGATAGTATAGTCGAAAGATTCATTTATGAATCTTTCGACCATATTATCTATTTCTATTATTGTAATGTATAAAGAAAAAATTGAATCGAGATCAATTTACAACATGTATATGCATTTTCTGTATGCATTTTCATACATGTTAATATCAATTAAATATATGTAATGTACATAGTATCTCAATTCGATTTCTTTGCTTTATCTATTTGATTTTTGTTGATTCTAATCAATCTGAAATAATCGAAAGACAACTCTTATGATTTTCTAATTTTATGATTTTCTAATTTCTGATTATTTTCAATATGAATCCCGGTATCCATTAAAAAAAGAATCAAATCAATGAAGGAAAAACAATATTGGGCATATATTTCTAAAAGAAAATCAAATCAAGTTAATAAAGTTAATAAAAAAATAGAACATAATAAAGTAATCTTTTTTTAGCATTTCAAAGAAGTAATTGATTGAATGGTTGACAGATAATCCAAGGAGTTCTATGGGAACTTCTTCGAATTTCGAAAAGAGTTATCCCATTGATTTTGAATCCTTTAGCCATAGCCATGATAGGAAACGAGTCAATAAAGCACAGCATAAATCAAATTTACAAAACAATAAAACAAGCGGTAAGTGCCAAATATGTGACTCGACCAAGCCAAGATCCTATTAAATAGCGTAACTTCTTTCTGCTCTCTTTGAACAGTAAAAAAAAAGAACAATAAAAACAAACAAAAGGTAAAAAATGGGGGTCCTGTGTTCCTCGCTCTTCCCCATTGTCCATACATAACTCTGGTAAGAGACGGTTCATCGAAATAGAAATTTGACTTCGGTTATAATAAATTGCCTATCATCCATATCCCTTTTCCTTTCAAAATACGAATATGATAATTCTTGAAATATTTGTTTGATTTGGATTGTGAAAAAGTCTTATTCATATATAATATAAAAATAGAATATAAAAAAAATCCAATTACTCCACTAGAACCCAAGCCAATAGAATTTCGAAATGAAGATATTCTTATTAATTCAACTTATTAATTCTAAGTTGAATTAAATTAATGAATTGAATATATTAAATAATTAATATATTTCTAATTTATTTATACTTTGCAGAACGATCTAGAAAAAATCTATAAAAAAAGTGATACAGTTTGATTCCCTAACTCAATTTGTAGTATCTCTAGAGTCCACTCCTTCCCCATATTACGAGTGAAAGGGAAAATGTAAAGACTACCATTAACGCAGCCCAAGCGAGACTTACTATATCCATGTGAATTATGCCCCCTATCTCTATGAACATGAAAGAATTTTTCCATTATTGTTTATTAATAATAGTGGAATCACTGGTGCAGAGTCAAAAAGGGATTCTGACCCAACGCCCTTGATGAAAGACTCCAATAAAACCCCTTATAACAAGTTCTTATATGCAGTTAAACTTTTCTTTGGTAGTATCAAAGGGAATGCTACTAATCTGTATATGTAGGAATACTAAGATCTATTATTTTTTTGTTGTGCTTTTTTATCATTAAGTAAAAGAAAAAAGTCAATTATCCATCCAATCGAAAATCAAATATTGATTGAATGCCCGTGCACTCAGAGACTCTCATGAGTCTGTATACAAAGTATCTTCTGCCCCTTCGATAACTATTAATTAGTTATTAGATTTCCCCTCTGGCTATCCAATTTAATTCAAGACCCGGTCAGTAAACACTCCATTAGTAATGGAAAAAATGGGTAACTCTTGATTTGAGCCCTTCCACTACTATAATCTTTCCTTGAATTCTAAATGCAAGGATTTACAGCACTTTAAAGAACGGAACCCCCAGCTGTTTAGAATCAAGAAAGTCTCAAGAGTCTTTTTCCTACGCGTGTTTTGCTGGGAAAAATTCGTCGAGTTATACCAGCAAAGCAGAATAAGGGATTTCGAGTCTTGTCTTTTGTTGATCAGGCGACACCCAGATTTGAACTGGGGAAAAAGGATTTGCAGTCCCCCACCTTACCGCTCGGCCATGCCGCCAAAACGATATCAAATAGATGAAAATATGCCCCTTTGATTGTTTTTTGAGGGGGTGGATCCTTCCCTTCAATTGATTTTATAGTATCTCAAAACACCCAATATCGAAATCCCTCTCTTTTCTATTGATCTATTGAAAAACCCAATGTGAATTTTCAGTCACAAAAGCCAAAATTCAGGACAAATTGGAACCATTAACTATTGACCGAAAATTCGCGAATGGTTCTTGGGGTTAAATCTCAAATTGTGTTTCCCTAATGATAAATGATATAAGAAAATCAAAATTGATACATAAC